CAACCATTTCCGAACACCTCATATCATTTCCAAGGCATACGATAGTTCGATTATCTATAGACAATTTCTCGTTCAATGCCCCTTTACAATGGGTTTCGAATATACAAATTTTTTTTCTATTGGGCCACAAACTAACCTAGGTAAATCCATGGTAAATCCATGAGCTCGATTCGATTAGCCCTTATACTATATAACCATTTATTTGATAACCATTTGAATCCTGAATTGTCCTATGACTCATATTTCAGAGTATATCTTTTAACGGGTCAAACCAAAATAAAAGAAAATTTCCTACTTTTTCCTGCCACAAAATTGAATATTAAATAATGGTAGACTGAAAATGAAAGTCCTTTTCTCGCATTCGTTCTCTATTGCATTGGCGGAAGAACAAAACAATATCTGATTCTGAAATCAAGGAAAGATATTGAAAAATAGATTTTTGAAATAAACTTTGTAGAAGAAAAAAATAGCGATTTATTCCTATGGAGCATCCAGTAACAAGAAGATTAAATCGTAAATATTGAAAAATTCTTGCTTTGCGTGGTCTAAGGAAATAAAAATAAATCTGCTTATACAATTTAATCTATATCGAATTTAAATATCAGAATAGCTGATATAGTCATCATTCAATGGGTCAGGTCCACTTACTTTTTCTTTATTTATAATTTGATAGTGGGTGTTATAAGAACATTGGAGAAATAAGAACACCTTGGTTTGTCGATTAATAATAGGAATTGTATATATAGAGTATTATAGAATATTTCTGTTATGTCCCAGGACAAAAAATTTGTGAATAATGAGACATGAGGAGGACTACTATGTCACTACAGGTGGACTACTCCTAATACGTGCAATTAGTCATTTTGCTAATCAATAAATGTTCAACTTCCTAACTTAACTATAAGTCAGAATAATCAGAATTCGTTATAATGGTGGTTATCCTTTTCTTTTTATAAAAAATAATAGAGATATTTTCCGCTGAAAAACGAAGGCTAAAACTTGAGTTTAGTGGAAAAAAAAAGCCCTTTATCGGATTTGAACCGATGACTTACGCCTTACCATGGCGTTACTCTACCACTGAGTTAAAAGGGCCGTTTTATTCAATTCATGAATTAGCCATTTTTTTTTCCATTATGAGTCTACTGCATATATGTATATATGTACTATATGTACATAATATATACGTATATGCATAGGAGTTCATTCAGGAACAATAAATTGGATTTACTCCAAAAGTAGATAAGATTATTATTTGGAATTTTTGAAAAAAAAAAATTCCAAAAAATCATAACATAAAGGTAGGAAAGATTTTTTGGATCTAGTCATACCATTAGACTATATTGACAATTCCAAAAAACTGCTCATACTATCATCATAGTATGATGATGGTCGGGCGTATATGCCCCTATCGTCTAGTGGTTCAGGACATCTCTCTTTCAAGGAGGCAGCGGGGATTCGACTTCCCCTGGGGGTAGGGTACTATGAAAGGAAGTTGATCATAGATTATCGATAAGCCTAGAATGAATTCTTCCTGGGTCGATGCCCGAGCGGTTAATGGGGACGGACTGTAAATTCGTTGGCAATATGTCTACGCTGGTTCAAATCCAGCTCGGCCCAATAATTCACCGCTCCATGAATATGATATAACCAATTTGTCTTCCATAAACGGAAATGCCTAATCCGTAGAAATAAAGAGAAAGGATCAATTTTTTTTTCTCTATCCCTATTTTTCTCTTTCTGATCTTTCTAAGGATCTAATTCATGATACTTTACTTAATTAAGTAAAGTATCATGAAAAGCAAACAAAAAAGTTTAGTTCTTTTTTCTCATTGAAAGATTGATTATCCACTTTTGGCCGTAAAATAATTATTGGTTACTAGTAATCCGTGTCACTCTCACTATAGCCCATATTATATGTGGATATGATATCAGTATATCATTCCTGTCTTTCTTACAATACGACGACTAGGACTAGAATGTTCTTATGATTACATTAAGAATATGTAACATTAAGAATATGTATGCCATACACCTCGCTGGGATTGTAGTTCAATTGGTCAGAGCACCGCCCTGTCAAGGCGGAAGCTGCGGGTTCGAGCCCCGTCAGTCCCGAACTAGGATCCGGTGAATTTATCAATTCATCTCTTTCTTTTCACGGAAAAGGGGGACAGGAAGCAAGATCTAATCCCCAGTGGGGATCCTTATTTCTTTTGTTTTTTATTTCGCATTTATCATCACACAAATATGGATACGGGAATTTCAAATCTTTCCACTACTCCCGATTGATAAAGGAGAGACATATCATATGTACATTAGTACAATCGGTGGTATTACTATATTCAGTATTTTAAGAGATAGCATCCTCGTCTTACTTTTTTTTTCGATTGTTCTTGATCAATGAAATGGAGTAGAGTGATCCTATTTTACCGGGAGTACATACAAAAATGGTATTCGTTTATTGTACGATGGACAATGAACTTAACATAATTACCTCGACAGAGTACTTTTCAGGTTAAACCACACCTTTTCTAGTTCTGACTTTGTTTGTGTATCCTCAATGACTAATTGTAAACAATCTATCTCATTCTCATTCAAATTGCAGACATCGTTTTTGATGTATGCATTCCAGTACAAATAAATACAAGAAAGAGGATACTAATAAAATAAAAGAAAAGACCGAGCAAGGACCCTTTTCAGTAAATTTGTTGGAATATTTGATCCTTTTTATTTAATCCCTTTTTTTCCATCTCACCTCGTTTGGGTCTGTGTGTGACCCATAGAATACCGGTCATATAATACCTCATAATTGTAAGTATAATACACAGGAAGGAGAGTTGTATAAGATAAGGAAGACAGTAGGTTATAGAAAAGAAAAAGTGGAAGAAGATGAAAAATCCAATGGGATTCCTGATCCAATAAAAAATCCCATTTCGTAATTAGTATGGATAAAGGATCTTCCCATGTTATACTATTCAATTCTCGACGATGAATCGATTTGATAGATCAGATATTGTTATTCATAATATTGATCCTATTCAGTATCATCAGGATCAATTCATCCCAATGAATTTACAGGAGTTAAATTTCTCATCTCTATGGGATTACATCCCGAGTTATTGCGAAGAAAAAAAAAAAAAATAATGAAATTATGGAAGTCAATATTCTCGCATTTATTGCTACTGCACTGTTCATTCTAGTTCCTACTGCTTTTTTACTTATTATCTACGTAAAAACAGTCAGTCAAAATGATTAATTTGAATCTGAATTATTAGTTCTTATCAATCCTTTTTTCAATGATTGAAGAAATGAAAGAAAGGGATTAAAAGAAAATTCCAAGTCTTAAATGAAATGATCTGGTTGGAATCATAAAATGTGGTAGAAAGGACTATATATAGTCCTTTCTACCACACTTTAGAGTATTTTATATTATCTAATATTGTATACAATGATATTATCATATAAAGTTGTATTGTATACAGATATAGACTTTATCTAAATGGAGGGTTTATATAGATCAATTCTAAATAGTAGACTAGTACATCGAAATAGCAGTCTAATTCTATTTCTTTTTTTCACTACATCCACTCGATTTCGATCAACCCAAAATAAAATAATCGAAGGCCAATTCTTCTAATTCCTAGGTTTCTTATAATTTTATATATAGGTTCCGGGATCCATCAAAAGAATCAATAGAGGAAGAATAGTATAGGAATATACTATAGCAAAAGAAAACAAAACCAAGGAATTTTTTTGATTTCCCATCCCAAGAAGTCATTGATTGAGCCATTAACAGATCATTTACGAAGTTCTATGGTAACTTCTTCAGATTTTGAAAGGAAGTGAAGTAGATTAGTAAAGGGGACTCGGATCATTTTTCATGCTTAAACATGACATGAGATGAATCAAAAAAGCATAAAAAAATCTCTAGGAGTCTAAAATGTTAAATGTATGATATGTGGTGGATCACTCAGCGGAAGAAAGATCAAATTTTATTATGTGTAGAACCTCTTTGGACAACCACTAGTCACTTCCAGTAGAAAGTAAGTATCGTCGTAATCTAATAGCAGAACGATTTGTTCTTAGAACAGTGAAAGTAAAGAAAGAGAGAAACAAATAAAGAAAAAACTAGGGATTGGTTTTTTCTCATTGTAATATCCATAATTCTGGTAAGAACAGGTTTATCCAAACAGAATATTTAGGAGGAATTCTATTGGAAAAAATTTCCTATCATGCGTAGATTTGAGTTTTGAAATACAACTAAACTATAGTAATCATTCGTTGTTTGATCGAATGGTTATTATTCATTATTGTCTTTCCAGTATAATTTTGAAAGAAAGACAAGCTTTTTAAAAATAAAGCTTCGAAAAACGATCAATGCAAAACGATCAATTAAACAATTGATACAATTCGATTACTCAATCGATTACTCAATCGATTACTCAATCAATTATTAATATACCTAGAGTCCACTCCTTCCCCATACTACGAGTGAAAGGGAAAATGTAAAGACTACCATTAAAGCAGCCCAAGCGAGACTTACTATATCCATGTGAATTATATCTCCTATTTCTATGAAGGAATTATTCCATTATTGATCAATAATCATAGTAGAATCAATGGCGCAGAGTCAAAATAGGATTCTGACTTAAGGCTATTGATGAACCAATTCAATGAATCCACTCGTAACAGATTCTTTATAGGATTTCTGGTAGAATTGGGAAGTATTAAGTAAAAATATGATACACACACCTTTTCCTTGCAAATTGCAAAGGAATGCTCCTAATGGAACATGTGGGAATAGTAAGACCTATTGTTTGTTTTGTTACCTTTCTTTCATAAGCAAAAATAAAAAAAAAATATACCATCAAGATAGATAACTATCTATTGGATACCTACATTTCCTATTTGATCTAAGCCTTACTGTCTTTCTTTCTGTGAAAGAATGGGGAGACATCACTACCATTATTACATACATTTTTTTTGTAATCCCCTTACACGAC